CCATAAAAGCTAGACTAAGCAATAAAGTACCTCGTATTTTTCCCTCCGCCTCAGGCTGTCTCGCGATACCTTCTACAGCTTGGCCCGCAGCAGTACCTTGACCAACTCCAGGTCCAATAGAAGCAAGCCCTACAGCCAATCCAGCAGCAATAACGGAAGCGGCAGAAATCAGTGGATTCATGATAAGTTCCTCATACAAAAAAAAATGGTTAATGATACAGTCAGCCGATGAATTCTAACTTAATATTCCATCGCTACAATTCATCCAGTCGAAGTCACTACAAATTTCAAATTGAAGTAATAATCTTATTCAAGGATCAAAACTACTTTACTTCGATATCTCTTTTTTAGTTCCTATCGACAAAGTCTTTGCGAATCCGTACGACTTTCGTCCGTCCATTTCTTTGTTCCGAACCATTCTTTGAATTCTTCGATTTTTTTCTTGATTTCATCTGTTTATTCATTGAACTCACAGTCCCAGAGGATACGGAAAGACTTCTATTGGAATAGCCATCAAATGGAAATTTCTAGTAGTAGGGCAAATTGAATATCTCTTTGAGTTCATATATAACTAGTCAATTCAATATATTTAATATCAATCACCTATACATGTCTTTCTTCCATAACGTAAACCAACTCTTCATTCATCTTAAATTCAATCGAATTCGAGAATTATGCGTCGAAAAACAAGTTGACTTATAGCATAGCGCCTTTTTACATATAATATACCTAGTAAAACCTCCCTCTCCGATCCGAATCACCCTATTTTTTATGAATCCCTTTTTTGTTTGTAAATACTTCTTCCCCTTTCTTTATCATTCTACCGCATGGATACAATCTAAATAGACAAATTGCTTAGGCCGAATCAGTGGATAGAAATATCATTATTTGATTGATCTAAGTTCACGCAATTTATTATTTCTGAAAATTTTATTTTGGTCAATCGCTGAAGAAAATCAACTGAAAGGGGAATCCTTCTATAGAGCACCCCTCTTTTTTTACTCACACGTCGTAAACCACAAGAATTCTTATTCAAATTCTGATTCCGAATAGGAAATATTAGGATTGGCCGACCAGCAATATAAAATGAATATCTATTCAGGAGAGAATGGTATAATATAAGTGGATCAACCAAGAATTTTAGGAAAAAGATCTTATGGTATAATATAAGTGGATCAACCAAGAATTTTAGGAAAAAGATCTTTTAGATCTCTTTCCCTTTTTTTTTACAACTCTCTACTCTAATATCTTTGGCTATTACTCTAGATTGTATATAGTGAGTTGTATATTTATATTTCCTAATTAGATTAGATTAGATTTTTTTTGAGCCACGCATACATTACCTTGGGATAAGCTAAAAAAGAATCTTTCAAAAACTAGTCAATGATGGCCCTCCATGGATTCCCCTATATAAGCCGCGGCTAAAGTTGCAAAAATCAGAGCTTGAATACCACTTGTAAATAATCCAAGGAACATGACAGGTATAGGAACCACTAAAGGTACTAAAGAAACAAGAACAACAACTACTAATTCATCAGCTAATATATTTCCGAAAAGTCGAAAACTAAGTGATAAAGGCTTTGTGAAATCTTCTAAGATGTTAATGGGTAAAAGGATTGGGGTTGGTTGAATATATTTCCCGAAATAACCCAATCCCTTTTTGGTAAGACCCGCATAGAAATATGCCACTGACGTGAGTAAAGCCAAAGCAACAGTAGTATTTATATCATTCGTGGGTGCGGCTAACTCCCCATGAGGTAATTGTATGATTTTCCAAGGTAAAAGCGCTCCTGACCAATTAGAAACAAAAATAAATAGAAACATTGTTCCAATAAAAGGAACCCAGGGGCCATATTCTTCTCCAATTTGAGTTTTACTCACATCTCGAATGAATTCAAGTACATATTCGAAGAAATTCTGACCACCGGTCGGAATGGTTTGTGGGTTCCGAACAGTTAGAGTAGCTGAACCCAATAAGATAGCAATTACAACCCAAGAAGTAATAAGTACTTGGCCGTGGACTTGAAAACCTCCTATTTTCCAATAGAAATGTTGGCCTACTTCCACACCAGAAATATCGTATAACCCCTTTAGTGTGTTGATAGAACAGGATAGAACATTCATATTGCCCTCTTAAAAAACTATAGCTTTAAAGAAAATTATTTTGATTCAAACGTCTCTTTCTCTACGTGACTACTTGAATCCCATATATATTTATAATACCAATTCAATTCTTGAATACAACGAATCACATAATATCCCCAGTTTTTTATCTCTTTTTTGAGATCCAAAAAGAGTATCTGAGATTCATAAATAGTAACTGATTACAAAACTCTATGAAATTTCCAAAGTAAGTTAAGTTTTTTATCTTATTATTAAATTATATGATGATGATTATGAATTACGGATTTCTTATATAACTAGAACGCCCTTCACGAATTGCGAATACTAATTTGTTAAGAATTAATCGAATTGAAGATATAGCGTCATCGTTGGCTGG